AGAGAAAAAAAAATAAAAAATCTTTAACTTAATCTTAAGATATTTCATAAAATATATATAAATTGTTATAGCTAGAACTCAAAATTGAATAGAAAAAATTCTATTTCTTAATATTATATTAAAATATTTAATATTAAAAGAATATATTCCAATTTTTATAAAGATTTTTTTTATAAAGAAATGTATATTAAAAAGATTAGAAAAACGAATCAAAATCGAATCGAATATCTAATATAATTCGATCTAAAATTAGAATCGAATTACAAATTTTTTTGAAAAAAAAGGATAAATGTATGATTTTAATTGTTAGAATTGGAATGGAATCAATATAAATTATCGATCGGTATAGTAATCTTTATCTTATTTATATACTCTAGTTAATTACTTACTCTATTTAATTTACTGTAATATCGATTTGAAATCGATTTATATTCGATATTTTTGATGATTTATGGATAGTTAATAGCTAAGATATAATTGATGGAATTATTATGCATGTAAAGTTTATTTTATGTGAGCCCGCTTAGCTCAGAGGTTAGAGCATCGCATTTGTAATGCGATGGTCATCGGTTCGACTCCGATAGCCGGCTTTTCTCTATTTGTTCTATTTGTTTATATGATTGAGAATGTTTCTTTGAAATTAAAGAATAAAGACACCTTTCCTTTTTCAAAAGGTCGACGATTTTTTATGTCATAGAAACTTCCAACTACAAAAAAACGTCAATGAAAAAGTGAAATCTCGGCAGAACAAATCAATTCCGGAAAGGATCTTTTTTCTTTTTTTTATATGTTGGTATATTTTGTATACTATATATTATTCTATATATTATTCTATTTTCTATTCTTTTTTCTATTCTTAATTTTCGATTTTTTTATTATCTAATTTTTAGAAAAGAAATAGAATTCTTTTTTTTTTTATTTAATGAAATAAAATATATATAGAAATTGTAAATAAAAAGTTTTGAATCCATCTTTTCTATTTATATATTTCTTTAGATTCTAAAGAAATAAAAAGAAATATACAACAAAAATTCAAAATGAAATATTCACTAAACATAAGAATAAATATATACAAACAATAATTTATACATATACAATAATTCAATTAATAATTAATTACTATATTAATAATTACTATATTAAATACAATTCCAATAATTATAAAAATGTAAATACTAAACTAGAATATGAAAATGAAATTCATAAATGAACTTTCATTTCAAACAAAAAAATAATGAATATTAATACAAAAACAAGGAGGAACTTCGGATACGTACATCTTTCATCTCACTATTCCTTCTAGTGCCATTATTCGTTCGAGTACAATTAATAGAATACTTCAGGGGATTTCGCTTCATTTAAAATTTAGTTCAGTTTTAATTTCGTTAAAAAAAATGAAATATCAATAACAATAAATAAGGAGTCTTTATGTCGCGTTACCGAGGGCCTCGTTTCAAAAAAATACGACGTCTGGGGGTTTTACCAGGACTAACTAATAAAAAGCCTAGAGATCTTAGAAACCCATCACGTTCCGGGAAAAGATCTCAATATCGTATTCGTCTAGAAGAAAAACAAAAATTACGTTTTCATTATGGTATTACAGAACGACAATTACTTAAATACTTTCGTATCGCTAGAAAAGCCAAAGGGTCAACAGGTCAGGTTTTACTCCAATTACTTGAAATGCGTTTGGACAACATCCTTTTTCGGTTGGGTATGGCTCCGACTATTCCTGGAGCCCGCCAATTAGTTAATCATAGACATATTTTAGTTAATGGTCGTATGGTAGATATACCAAGTTATCGTTGCAAACCCAATGATACTGTTATGGCGAGGGATAAGCAAAAATCCAAAGCTCTTGTTCAAAATTATCTAGATTCATCCCACAGCGAGGAATTGCCAAAACATTTGACTCTTCACCCATTCCCATATAAAGGAGTAGTCAATCAAATAATAGATAATAAGTGGGTCGGTTTGAAAATAAATGAATTGCTAGTCGTAGAATATTATTCCCGTCAGACTTAAGCCTACCTTAAAGAAAAAGGTTTAGAAAAGGTTTCGGAAAAATTAGCCCCCTTTCGCCAAACTAAATTGATTTAAGATTAAGGTAAGGGGTTTGATCCGGATTTTTCCCATTCATGTATCATAGATCGCCAGAGATCTTTTTATTTCTTGTCGACCTTATTCCATAATTTTACATATCACAGCAATGAAATTCGAAATCGAAAATCTATATATATCTAGAATCTATCTATCTATATCAATCATCTATATCAATCATCAATATATATAGAAAGAAGGATCTACCTCTGGGTTGATTTGTTATGGTCAGCGATGTTGGTGAGTTGGGTGAAGGTACGGAAAGAGAGGGATTCGAACCCTCGGTAAACAAAAGTCTACATAGCAGTTCCAATGCTACGCCTTGAACCACTCGGCCACCTCTCCTACACAACAATTATGACCCAGTAACAGAATGAATAGCGAGTTATTCATATTTTTGTTTGGATTGGCTAGGTAAGGTCCAACCACCCAATTCTAACTAAAAAAATATACAATTTTTGATAAAGATCTTTACTTCAATTCCAAATTCAAGGCTTGGTAATTCAAAAAAAAAAGTTTTTTCTTGTGAAAGGCTAAAGTAAAAGATAGATTGTTAATATTTGCGAAGGTGATGTTCCCGCCCTTTTCTGATATGATATTTATACGGGATTAAATCAATGAATTGGAAGGAATCAACGGATTGGTGGGTTTATGTTTTTTAGACTATGATTAATGGATACCTTTCGATGACGATTCCATAAAAATTATAAAATTCCTTTAAATTAAAGTTTTCGCCAAAAAATCGATTAGTTCATAGATCTCTTACAAATGACTCATCCTGGGGCTATTTGATTGTATAGTGTCTACTGACTATGCGCATAACACAAACAAAATAGACGGTTATTCTATTTATATCATAGAATAAATAATTATTCGATTCTTTTTCCCTCCCTCTTTGGATCAAAATTCAATCAATTTCGCCCGAATCTAGAAGAAAAATTCTTTGATTCTTCAGCTTCGATTAAATAAGACTAGTTCGCCCATTGGTATACTACATTTGGATTGGATGAATTCGAATCGTATTCAAATCTTTTTTTTGATTCCTGCAAAACAAAAAGGAGCAATTTGAGTCTTTGAATATGAGTAGTAGTAGAGGGCTCGTATCTTTACATTTTTTTATATAAATATTGTATTGATATTGAATTTCTTTTTTTTTTTTTTTATGAATCTTTTTTATGCTATTTCGTATTGTACAATTCCTTTCTTTGTAGGATCATTTTCCCCCTAGGGAGAATGAAAAGAATTTTAGAATGGATTGGTTACCTATGCCTAGATCACGGATAAATGGAAATTTTATTGATAAGACCTTTTCAGTTGTGGCCAATATTTTATTACGAATAATTCCAACAACTTCAGGCGAAAAGGAGGCATTTACCTATTACAGAGATGGTGTGATTTGATTCTTTTTTTTCCCCAGTCTTATAAGAAAAGAAAGACAAAAAATTCGGGATAGAAAGAAAAAATATTATTATTTTGATATATTATTGAAAAAATCTACGCTTATTGAAGGTGAAGTTTAGAAAGAGAACAATTCCTTCTGTCGTGTATCCCCGATTAATGCAGCCTCATATGCTTCCATTTTAGTATTGAGCGAAAGGTTACACCTATCGGTTCTGTATTACAGGTCAATCCCACTCTACTAGTCCTAATAGGCAGCATAGGGGAAAAGCACTACACCTAGAAATCAACAAGACGAAAGCTTTGTTAAAAATGACTGACCTCCCTTCCTTATCTGGATTGGGACTTAAAAGAATGGTTGGGACAACAAATATCCATCTCGTTCGTACCTTGGATACCCATATAACCATCAAAGACTGTTGAAGTGACTAATTCCTGTAAATTAGGGGGCGTTGAGGACAAAGAAATTGTTGGAGTTACCATTTCTATCTAGTACCAACACGTTTGATGTTAACAAAAGCTCCCGCGCAGGAAGGTTGGCTAGAAATTTCGTGCAAAAACACTAGCCCCGCTCAATTCATAATGAGAATAATCGATACATGGAATCAAAAACGGTTGAATATTCTCATTATGCATATAAAGGAGGAGCCGTATGAGATGAAAATCTCACGTACGGTTCTGGAACGGAGATTCTTTTAATCGAATGACGACCGTAACGGATGTCAGCTCAATCCGAAGGAAATTATGCAGAAGCTTTACAGAATTATTATGAAGCTATGCGACTAGAAATTGATCCCTACGATCGAAGTTATATACTCTATAACATAGGCCTTATTCACACAAGTAATGGGGATCATACGAAAGCTTTAGAATATTATTTTAGGGCACTAGAACGAAACCCATTCTTACCACAAGCGTTTAATAACATGGCCGTGATCTGTCATTACGTGCGACTATCTCCACTATAGAAAGATAAAATGAAAGAAAAAAAAAGAAAAAAAGGCTCTCTACATATGCATCGTCAAAAACAACGATTTTTATGAGCTGTAGCAAGGAACGAAACTTCATATGAGTCAAAAATCTGAAGAAAGAAGATATGCCTAGATACTTTATTCTATGGATAAAAAAATCGAATTGATAGAGAAGAAGCACCGTAAAGATCAATTAACGAGGTTTGGGCCAATACATTAAGAACTGCTTACTTATGCCATACATAATAGAAGATAGATAAAAGTTAGTAATCTGCTTATGTAATAGAGGCGATCCACTAAGGTATTGAGCAGCGGTGTAGGATCAGATCCCAAAGATAGTAAGCTTTTCTTTCTTATGCAGGCTTATGCAGGAAAGAAAGCCTTTTTCAAGGATTCTATAGAAATTTGGATATGAAACCGAGATAGTTACCTTGCAGAAAATGTTAACGAAAAGAGGAAATGTCCATCCTTTATTCGTCTGAAGGTGGGATAAAAGATAAAACAAAAACGAATTCGAAATTCAAGTTTGAA